CAAAACTTTAGGTTAGAGAATAGAACCTCGAGAGCCAGGGGCTTAGAATAATGAAAATAAAGTATCAAGAGTCTTTTCCTACGTTTGTTATAATAGGGGATTTAAAGTCTGTTGTTGAGGCGGCACCCGGATTTGAACTGGGGAAAAAGGATTTGCAGTCCCCCGCCTTACCACTCGGCCATGCCGCCAAAACCATAGAAACTAGATTCCAATTTTTTTTTTTTTTTTCAACTCCGAAAAAAATCTATATATATATAGATTTTCAGTCACAAAATATAGAATCCAGTACAAACCAGAACCATTAACTATTGACTGTAAATTCATGACCATTTTTGAATTAAAATTCAAATCTACATTTTTTTTTATTTCTAATAATATTAAGAAAATCATTAGAAATGGATTTATAACTAATCTATATTGAGTTTTTTCAATTAAAAAGAAATCTTCTTCAATTTCAATTATAACAGTAATGATGAGTATATGTAAACCCCAGAATCAGAACATAAGTTATAGAGTTATAGCTCTATAATGGGGTATTTTATCTCTCTAGGGATCCTTTTGAGGAGTAATTCTCAATAAATTTTTATATTTCAATTTTTCATTGAATACCTTGAAGAGAAAATTTCCTTTTTGATAGAGCACAGCATGTGCTGTCCCAAATAGAACTAACTGTACCACAAAAAAAGAAGAAAAAGAGACATATATATCTGTGCATTCTTTTTTATTTTAATAATAAAAAAAATGAATAAATAAAAAAACACAAGTTTTCTTACCTACTTCAATTCAATGATATTCTAACTATTCTATTCAAAATAGGTAAAAATTCATCTCTTTTCTGCAAATATTTTTTTGAACAATGAAATACAAATACATGAAAAAGTAACGTGGTTAAAAAAAAAGTTTTCTATTTATTATATGTTTATCTGCTCGAACAGATCCAATGATGAATACATTTTTTATGGTATGCAATCGAATTGGAATATGTAATATCATAGGTGAAAATGAAATTACTTTTTTTTTCTAGTCTTTACAAAACTCCGTAAGTTCCAGTGGTATTTCTCAATTCTGTTCCATTTGGATCTATTTCTTATAAAAAATTCCAATTGAATTTAGTCTCCGTTCATACGTATTTCATACATTCCATATATCTTGGAGTTGGATAAAATTTCATGTGATTCAGTAAACAGAATAGAAATTCCATTATTGCTAGATCGAATTCTATGGATATGATTCGGTGAAGAATGAGAGATGGGATGGGATTTTTTCAATAAACGGATAAATGGGAAATTCAAAAAAGATGCTTGGGGATGGAAAAGAGGGAACATCTACAATACCCGGATTTAATCAGATACAATTTGAAGGGTTTTATCGGTTTATTGATCAGGGTTTAATAGAAGAACTTTCTAAGTTTCCAAAAATTGAAGATATAGATCACGAAATTGAATTTCAATTATTTGTGGAAACATATCAATTGGTAGAACCTCTGATAAAAGAACGAGATGCTGTCTATGAATCACTTACATATTCTTCTGAATTATATGTATCCGCGGGATTAATTTGGAAAACCAGTAGGAATATGCAAGAACAAAGAATTTTTATTGGAAACATTCCTTTAATGAATTCCCTTGGAACTTCTATAGTAAACGGAATATACAGAATTGTGATCAATCAAATATTGCAAAGTCCTGGTATCTATTACCAGTCAGAATTGGATCATAACGGGATTTCGGTCTATACCGGCACCATAATATCAGATTGGGGAGGCAGGTTAGAATTAGAGATTGATAAAAAAGCAAGAATATGGGCTCGGGTGAGTAGGAAACAGAAAATATCTATTCTAGTTCTATCATCAGCTATGGGTTCGAATCTACGAGAAATTCTAGAGAATGTTTGCTACCCTGAAATTTTCTTATCTTTCTTGACCGATAAGGAGAAAAAAAAAATTGGGTCAAAAGAAAATGCTATTTTGGAGTTTTATCAACAATTTTCTTGTGTAGGCGGGGATCCAATATTTTCTGAATCCTTATGTAAGGAATTACAAAAAAAATTCTTTCACCAAAGGTGTGAATTAGGAAGGATTGGTCGCCGAAATATTAATTGGAGACTGAATCTTAATATACCTCAGAACAATATATTTTTGTTACCACGAGATATATTAGCAGCTGCCGATCATTTGATCGGGATGAAATTTGGAATGGGTACACTTGATGATATGAATCATTTGAAAAATAAACGTATTCGCTCTGTAGCGGATCTTTTACAAGACCAGCTCGGGTTGGCTCTGGCTCGTTTAGAAAATGTAGTTAAGGGAACTATCTCCGGAGCAATTAGGCATAAATTGATACCTACTCCTCAGAATTTGGTAACTTCAACTCCGTTAACAACTACTTATGAATCCTTTTTCGGATTACACCCATTATCTCAAGTTTTGGATCGAACTAATCCATTGACACAAATCGTTCATGGGAGAAAATTGAGTTATTTGGGCCCTGGCGGATTA